AACAATCCTTTGCGGGATTGGATTTTTTTGATAGTGGAAATGCCATAAAGCACGAACCAAGATCCGTAATACGAAAACCAAAATCAGAATGAGGAAGAAAAAGATATCGTGATGTAAATCTATTATTCCTTGCATCATAGGTGTTGCTGCGTCTTGAAATCCTAATTGCCATGGTTCCGCTGCATCACAAGGAGCAATTGTGAGGAATAACCATTCTAGAACAATCATTTGCTTTGTTTCAGGAATCAATGGGAGAATGGAAAATTGCTCAAGTGGGCTATTAATCACAGCGTCTAAAAGATGATCGGGCATGGGAGCGGGCACTGGTGGGATCTCCGGGTTAGGAGCCGGTTGAGGCGGATTAACAGTTGGCACGAAAAGAGGCGCCACACTATTAAATGTATAAAGTGCAAGAGCAAATGATCCTACAATTGTGAAACCTAGAGTTAGACCATGAAAAAATGTTTCCATAATTCCCTTCATTCTTTGACTGCTCTGCTCCCCCCAAAAAAAAGAGAGACTGATTCTGACTAAAAGAGGATTGATTGGTTGTTGACCAACGGGAAGAAAGAAATCAAAATAAACAGGCTAACGTCCGCCCGGGTCAAGCGGCAGTAAATGATTTCCAGTCGACGAACATCGAACTCATTCCACGGAACACAAAAAATATCTGCAGGAAGAGGGCGGTTATCAGTGTGACCATGAAGCTGGGTGAGAGTGTGTAGTGGAGAAAATTGGGAAAGGACCCATGTTTGTAAGTCTCGAGGTCTTTCTTGTCTCACACAAGAAGACAGAAGCTTTCTTTCTATAAGAGATTCTCAGTCTAGTTCGCTACAAGGCATACTAGCAAGGAAGCTAGCCTATTAGCTATTCTAGCCTTTGAAAGCTGTCCAATCGTACTTATCTTATGAAATTGATAGTTAAGAGCACCTTTCATACCTAAACCTAAAAGTCGCCTTTCTCTTTATATACGATAGCACCAATGATAGAAGGAGATAATGCGATCCTTCTTCTTCAATTCATCTGCAGCTTTTTATTCTTTATTAATTAAAGGAGATGTAACTTCTAAGCCCATGTGCTAGAAGCTCTTTGGAAGGGAAGGAAAGCAAAGAAAGAACTGATACGCAAAACTTACTGGCAAGCTAAGCGCAAAAGGCACTCCTTAGGCCTCATCAATCGAGGAAGAAAGCATTCCAATCGTTGAAAAAGCCTTCTTGCAGCAGGCCAATTTTAAATTTGGTCACATCGGCTACCTCTCCATGGTATCCATTTCAGACCAACTGATTAAGGCCTCATCCAGTTCTGGGATCCCTACTATCAATCTTTCACATTCGATACTATAGATATGACACCTACTATCGAGGAGTATACTGCTCTACTGAACATAGCATTGTCAGACCCGGACAAAGTTTATTGATATAAGCCAAGATCGGGCATGAGAAGGAAAGTTGCCAAGATACTAGACATGCAGGTAGCCGAGATAGACCCACATATAAAAGAGAAGGGAGACGAAGAGTGTGTATCGTGGGACTTCTTGCATGCCTTTATTATGCAGCAGCAGGAGAATGATTTAGAATTAATCGCCACCGCACTGGAAGTTTATGGGCTGATAATTTTCCCTAAGGCTTTGGGGTACATTGATAGCAGAGTGATTGACCTCTTTCACCAGGTCATGCACGGGGTTAATCCTGTCCCAGCCATTTTAGCAGAAACTTTCCGGTCCTTGAACTACTGCCGGACCAAAGGTTTAGAATCCTCGGTGGTGCCCCATTACTATACATCTGGATGAAGGGACATCTTGAGTGCACAGAGAATAGGTTCACAAAGCCTTACCCGCACCAAAGTAAAATCCCAATTGTGGAATTCTGTTCAAGTGAATGGCCAGGACCATTTTCCAAAGATTGAAATTTTCCGGAGTCGGAACAGTCAGAACGTTGAATGGAGAGCTCCTTGGGTGAAGCCTTGCCCAGTAGCATATAGATATGGAAGCTACCCTTGGCTTCCTTTGTTGGGACCCTGGGGAGGAGTCAGTTATGCCCCCGCCATGGTCCGGAGGCAGTTTGGTGAAAAACAGTTTGTCCCTACGACACACGAGCTGAGTGAACTGGAATTTTCATACAAAGACAAAGGAGCCATAGCCTTAGTAAAGGAAATAGCGGAGGCTTGGAAGCAGGTACACCGGGGCACGCCCGGAATTTTGACAGATGCAACTAGCGAAGGCTATAGACTGTGAGAAGGACTTGCTGCGATAGACATATTTAACCGAGTGAGTGTCGGACTCCTAAATCAAGAAAGGGGCGCATCGGTTTGTTTACTTAAAAAGTTAGCAGGCGAAGAACTTTGATTATCATATAAAAGAGTTACGGAATTTCTAGAGATTCAGCCCCTAGAGACTAGCTAGCCTTCCTTGGCTTGGGTGGATTGCTTTGAATAGAAATGCTTTCTCTGGTTCACTGAGGTAGTTCTACTAGCTGGAACGTAGCGAAGGTTCAGGTTCTGTTGCTTTTCCAGGGAAGGAAGCTGAATTTTGATTAGTCGTCCTATCGTAACTAAATAAGTAGTAGATCCCGAGTGCCACCGATATAGCTCTTGGGGGGCTAGTAGAAGGGCTTGATCCCACACTCGGTGAAAGGCTTTAAAGACCAGGTTCAAGGCGTAGAGAAAAGAAAGGTGATTCCCCTTCTTTTGTCACAAGAATTGCTGTTGAGCTGGGACCAAGAAAGGGAAGCGATTCGGAGAGATCTTTGAACAGCAGAAAAGACGGATCTGAGAACATAGCCATAGTTACGGTTTCAGGGCTTAGCTTAGGCCCCTTCCTAATCTAATGCCATGCCCTTACAATGGCGAATCCAAGACCTCTTGCCCATTCCCAGACCAGTTCCGGCTTGCTTCGCATAGGCTACACAAGCTAGGTTCACGCTTTCAAGCCAGAGCTAGTCTTCTTCCCACTGACCGCTACTAATAAGAGAAGAGTTGCCGAACCACTACCTAATAATATTATTAGGTAGTGCCTTCCTCCAAGGGATTCAATAGGAAGGGCTTCTTCCTCCAACAACGGGGCTAATGCCGACTCTTTCTTTCAGAACCTTTGCTTCTCTTGAGCCGAATGTGGGATTGACCCCTTCTGGTGTGGCTAATTCGGCCATTTAACAAAGAAAGACGGACTCTCCTGCTTGAACTGATAGCTATTGCGAATCAAGCTTGAGAAAAGATAGGCTTATTGAACCAGAGCTAATTCGATCTTCCCCTTTCGACAGTGTGCTTGAATAGCAAGCAAAAGTACCACGACCGAAAGTCAACAACAATTCAATTCGGTTAACTTAAAGTAGAATGAACTACATCCAAAAACCGGCATACCTTTCTTCTCGTAACTAAGATCTGTCTTCTATTTTGGTATGATTTTTCTATCAAGATCAGATCAGGAATTGCCTCTAGGTTTTAGCTCTCACTCATCCCGGGCGATGATTCTTGGCTTGGCCACTAAGGAGTCGTTCTGGCTTTAAAGAGCCTCTTTTTTAGAAGTCTCGTCCATAAGAGAAGATTGACCATCTCTTCTTCCAAGCTTCTTTCTTCTCGGCGTAACGAAAAAACTAGATGAGGAGAGGCCTCAGGTTTCAAATCCCTACCCTACGCCTTACGAGGGCGCCCTAGCCATCTTCAATCCCTTCCCTCACAGCTCACTCTCTCAGGGCATTCTCCGCCTATTCTCTTTATCTTTCTATTCATTCTTATCTTAATCACTTCCGGATAGCTAGATTCGATAGCAGCCTATGCCTTAATGGCATCAGTCTTTTCAGTCTTAGATGTTCGATAAGGCAGATCTGTGGGCATTCATTCAAACAAGACTTGAAGCCGAAGACCCTCTTCCTTGCTTGCATCCTTTCCTCTCTTTCTTAATGAAATAGATATAGATGTCTCGACTGCCGAATCCTTATCCTGCAAACAACTCGATTCTGTTGATTCACTGTCCATTTGTCCTTCAACCGGATTAATGGTCAACGACTTTGTCTCCTTCACACAAGGTTTTGAATCCTTCTCCCCCGCTTAGGACAGTAATAATTTCGTTCTAGTGGGCTATTTCTCCTCTAAGAGTGTACATATAATAACGGATCTCTTATCTATGTTATTGAGTTTCCTCCCTGGGCATCAATGTCTTATATATATTATAATATCCCCTTCAACTCAAGCAAGAACAGCGGAGTCAACAAGTGCTATCCATGTTCAAGCTCAAAGCAATCCACCGAACCCAAACCCAAGTCAACCGAACCAGACTAAGATCAGTCACTTGGTCGGGTAGCGGCCAATAGCCCTTTTTTTACTATGCCCAGAGCCGGGGAAGAAAATGTAAAAAGGTCTCTCCCCCCTTAGCCTTAAAGCTTAAAGAGAGAAGCCCGGTAAAGCCCTATCACTATCACGCTCATCTCTTCCTTTAATTTAAACAGGCAATTGCCCACCTTCAAGCTAAAAGTCTAGTCGAATCTTTATTTATTACTTATTCTTCTTCCGTTCGTGACCCATACCCATGAGTCATTCTCTCCCTAAAGAGATTGGAGAAGAGTAACTAAGATAAGAGTTCTGTCTTACTATATGATTTAACGAAAAGAGATTTATAGTCAGTGTGCCGCTAATTGGCATATCTCTTTGTTGTCGATTAGAGACCTTCCTTGCCCTGCTTAGGGCTATGTGATAGCACCCAAGGGGACCTATTCTATTTGAACAAGACCACAGGAACCATAGTCACACGGTCAACCGAACCAAAGCCAAAGCTAAATCCTCTTCCCTTCGCTCCTTCCCCGGCTACGGCTACAGAGTTGGATAAATCTCACTTATGCTTCTTAACACTTGGAGTTCGAAGTGGATCCTTATTTCTTTGTTCTGCGCTCCACTGTCTCTAATTCAGCATCTGCTTTCAATGCTAGCTCGATTGCAGCTATCTTCGCCGGGTGAGCAAAAAGCATTTACTTTGCGCCTGCCGCTCCTACTAATCTTACTCCAACAGATGAATAAGAGGCCACTTACTTGGTAGAACTTGAATCAGAATCTCTTTCTTCATTCTCGGCTTCTTCAACAAGAGCTTATTTCCCCGCTAAGCATTCGTTCCCAGTCGACTCAACAAAATAAATTCTTCGTTGGTACCATGAAACCACTACCACGCCTAGGAAGTTCCTTTTGGGGTTAATTCTTGAAAGCAAAGCAGCAAATCCTTATATCTCTTTCTCAACCTGCTATCTCTCCTTCTCTCCCGAACAAGACAACAAAGGCTGACTCTCCATCTCCTTACGCGGATGATATAGCTGCTAATTCGATAGCAAGAGGAAAGAGAACAGCATATTCTTTTTAAGAGCCGGAACGGTCTAGTCTCTAGCTGCCCCAGAGCAACTCCTATTTGTCCAATCCAAACTAAACCATTGCCCGACGACCATCCCTCAATCCCTACTGTCCTAACTCTGCTCTAGCTCTAGGACAAAGGGGAAGACTTCCTATAATAAAGGAGGAAGGGGGAGATATTCATTAAACCAAAAGCCAAGAAAAGAACCGAAACCGATACAGTCGACGGTCAAGGTATCGAGACCGAGACAGTCATTAAAGCAGTAAGAGTCGAACCGGAAGGCATTTATTAAACCAACAAACCATCACTCTGGCTTACAGTCACCAAGGCATAGAGGAAAAGCATACAGTCGAGAAAGAAAGCCAAGACAGACATCCAAGAAAGGTAATTGTTTACAGACAGACCGGAGAGATATATTGGTTTAATCACAGACCGCTAAGAGTAAGAGCTGATTCTATCACTGGATTCTGTAAGAGTAACAGCGGATTCGTGCACACCAGCTTTTAGATGAGAGAAAGCCTGCTTTATAGAATAGCTTTCTTTCTATTTATTAGAATACGATACTAAAGACTAAAAAAATGGTACAAGAATTCAATTTTCCAGTCGGGCGGAATGAAAAAGAAAACATTGATTGAGATCAATTGAAGGAACACCAGCTCATGAACTTTGCCAGTCGAATGGGCAGAACCTGACTCATCAGAAGAGCTTCCGCCACCAATCAAACCAGAATGAAAAATGGATATGTCCCTATGAGCGACTACGCCGATCTTTATATGTTTTGGCCACGCCCGTTTCCGCTCCGAAGAGGAAGGTTTGGATCTTTCAATCTTATGTCGTGAGGGATGTGACCTATGTTAGGTCCATAAGATACCACAGCTTTTAGTGTTCTATGATTCACCTCCGAATAATGAGTAGGTAGTTCCATCCTTTTGATTCTTCTCTTCTCAATCCTTTTGATTCTTCTCTTCATAGTAAACGGATGGGGGGGTGCGGAGCAATAGGTCGAATTACTATATAAATAAGAGTTGTAAACTATAGGACTTCTTGTTTGAGTAGGAAGATTTCGGTTTTTATCGTTCCTTCTCTTCGATAAGAATAGGGATTTGAAATGATAAAAATTCCTCTTCATTCTGTTGTGCTCAGCGAAGGAACTGCCTAAGCATACTTTTTCGGATCCAAACTTCTTTGTTCTTGACAAGTCTTCTTCTTGCATAGAAGAACGCAACCGTTGCAAAAACCGGGATTTTAGTAGTAAGCGGCATCCCCTCTTAGTTTTGAGTAGGTGGAACCATTCTGTTTTGGTTCTTCTCCACATTCTTACCGGGTGATCAAGGAATTTGCCTATGATTTTTTCAACTGATATTTCGATATAGAAAGATCTCCTTATTTCTTCACCGCGGATTCTCGCGTTATTTTCTTGAAAAGATATTATATCACCGTGGGAGAGTTTCAAATGATTAATTTTTACCATTTCATTATTCACACAAACCCTTCGATGACTTATCAGCTGCCTTGCTTGAGGAATAGTTTCACGAAAATGGAGACGAACCGGAATAACGTCCGATCTTGTTTCTGGATTGAGTGGAAAAGGGATATATGAAGCTCGTTCTGTTCCTCTGTGCATCTCTGTGATGGGTAAATCCCCATGAAAAAGGGGCAACTTTCGTGTAGTTTGTGATTGGATGTAACTGTTAAGATTTTTTCTCGGATAAATCTTTCTCTTAATAGATCTCTTCTTGTTCCTCAATCTTCGGAGAATGCGGCGTTGTATTATTGTAAGTTCTCTGTTCCGAACATTTCCTGAAAGTAGACGACAAGTTTTAAATCTTAATGCGGGCATTTCATATCTCGTTGAATCAGTCTTTTTCGCCACATCGCGTATAACGGGAATCGAACCCCCTCTGCTGCTAGCGGGCGGATGGAGAATGTTCTACTTCGATCCAGCAACTTGTTAGGAGTAGGTTTTGGCTTGCCCCTTTCTCTAATAATAAGGTATCCAAAGCTCCTTCCTTCTCTTCTGCTGGTGCGCAGGAGCGCACTTCCGTTTTCCCCTTACTAAAAAAAGGGGGTGTAATGAATAGAGATCTCCCGCCAGCAGTCTTTTCTTCCTATCACTTCACTTCGATCGAGAGATCTGATCTCATCGGACCTCACCGGGCGGGGCGAAGGGG